ATTTTCTGATCAGAAATCAAATAATTGATGAATCGTTTAGTCAGATTAAATCTCCGGCTTGGTCAAAACCTTCATTGACAAAAAAAAAAATGAAAGATCTTACTAATAAAATAAATATAATTCGAAATCAAATAGAAAGAATTACAAAAGATAAAAAAAAAAGTTATAATCCTAAAAAATTAGAGTCACCAAAAAAAATTTGGCAAATATTAAAAAGAAGAAATGCTCGATTAACCTATAAATTCCATTATTTTATAAAATTTTTCGTTGAAAAAATATACATAGATATTTTTTTATCTATCATTAATATTCCCCTAATCAATACACAACTTTTTCTTGAATCAACAAAAAAAATTATTGATCAATACATTTACAATAATGAACCAAATCAAGAAAAAATGAATAAAAAAAATCCAAATACAAGTTGTTTTATTTCGACTATAAAAAAGTCACATATTTTTAGTGATTTATCCTACTTGTCACAAGCATATGTATTTTATAGGTTATCTCAGACCCAAGTTATAAATTTGTATAAATTACAATCTGTTCTTGAATATCGGGGAACATCTTTATTTCTTAAGACTGAAATAAAGAATTTTTTTGGAACACAAGGAATATTTAAGACCGAATTAGGGCATAAAAAACCTCATAATTCTGCAATGAATGACTGGAAAAATTGGTTAAGAGGACATTATCAATATGATTTATCTCAGATTAGATGGTCTAGATTAATACCACAAAGATGGCGGAATAGAATTAATAAACGTTGTATGACTAAAAAAAAAAAATTTTATAAATGGGAGTCCTATGAGAAAGACCAATTAAATTTTTACAGAAAAGAAAATGTTTCTGAAGTATATTCATTATTGAATGAAAAAGAAAATTTTCCAAAATACAATAGATATGACCTTTTATCATATAAATCCCTTAATTATGAAAAAAAAAAGGCCTCTTCTATTTCTATTTATAGGTATGAATTACGATTGCAAATAAATAAGAACCAAGAGCTTTTTTACAATTCTAACATACATAAAGACAACTTTTTTGATATCCTGGAGAGTATTCTTATCAATAGTTATCTAGGAAAAGGCAGTTTTTTATATATCGAAAAAAATGCAGATAGAAAATATTTTGATTGGAAAATCTTAAAATTTCCTCTAAAAAAAAAAGCCGATCTTGAAACCTGGATACAGATCGATACCAAGATTAACCAAAGTACTAAGACGGGTACTAATAATTACCAAATAGTTGATAAATTTGATAAAAAAGATCTTTTTTATCTTACGATTCATCAAGATAAAAAAAAAAATTCAAAAAATATCACAACAAATCTCAAAAGGGTATTTTTTGATTGGATGGGAATGAATGAAGAAATACTAAACCGTCCAATACCGAATATGGAACTTTGGTTATTCCCAGAATTTTTACAACTATATAATGTATATAAAATAAAACCGTGGATTATACGAAGCAAATTTCTTCTTTTAAATTCGAATAAAAATGAAAATATTAGGGCAAGTACGAATAAAAACATCAATGAAAAACAAAAAAGGAATTTTTTGATTCGATGGTATAAAAAAATAAAGAATAAAAATAAAGAAGAACCCGTAGGACAAGGCAATCTTGGATCCGTTCTATCAAACCAACAAAAGGGTATTGAAGAAAATGATGTGGAATCAAACAATAAAAAGCCTAAAAAGAAAAAACAATACAAAAGTAAAACGGAAGCAGAAATGGATCTCTTCCTGAAACGTTATTTGCTTTTTCAATTGAGATGGGACGATTCTTTGAATCAAAGAATAATCAATAATATCAAGGTATATTGTCTCCTGCTTAGACTGAATAATCCAAGAAAAATTACTATATCCTCGATTCAACAGGGGGAACTCTGTTTGGATATAATGTTGATTGAACAGAATTTAACTTTTCCAGAATTGATGAAAAAGGGACTATTTATTATCGAACCCACTCGTGTGTCTGTAAAAAATGATGGACAATTTATTATGTATCAAATCATAGGTATTTCCTTGGTTCATAAAAGTAAGTACAAAACAAGTAATCAAAGATACCACGAACAAAGATATATTGATAAAACTCATTTTAATGAGTCCATTTCAGAATATCAAAAAAGAATCAGAAATAGAGATAAAAATGATTTTGATTTGCTTGTTCCTGAAAATATTTTATCATCTAAACGTCGTAGAGAGTTGAGAATTCTCATTTGTTTCAATTCAAAAAGCGGTAAGGGTGTGGATAGAAATCCAGTATGTTATAACGAGAACTGGGCAAAAAAGATTAGAGATAAAAATGAATTAATTCAATTCAAGTTTTTTCTTTGGCCTAATTATCGATTAGAAGATTTAGCTTGTATTAATCGTTATTGGTTTAATACCAATAATGGCAGTCGTTTTAGTATGTTAAGGATACATATGTATCCGCGGTTAAAATAAAAACTTACATTTTTCTTTTACCATAGAATATACAATGTACATATTCCAATTAAATCAATAATGTATCAATTAGATCTAGTGAATCAACAAAATCTTTAATCTAGTAAATCGGAGGTGAGGTTAAAATTATTCACTTTTTTAAATTCAAAAATATATGCGTCATACTTCTAAATAAAAAATTTAAATAATTGATAAAATTTTGAATCCATAAATAAAAATAAAGAAATTTAGATTATTGTATATATTATATCGCATTAAAATAAAATGACTAGCATTATTATTACTGATCATTAAAATCCATATTTCTAAAAAGGGGCGGATAAATTTATGGTAAAAAATTCATTCATTTCAATTATTTGTCAAGAAGAAAGCAAAGGGTCAGTTGAATTTCAAGTATTCAGTTTTACCAATAAGATACGAAAACTTACTTCTCATTTAGAATTACACAAAAAGGACTATTTATCTCAGAGGGGGTTGCGGAAAATTTTGGGAAAACGTCAACGACTACTGGCTTATTTGTCAAAAAAAAATAGAGTACGTTATAAAGAATTAATTGATCAGTTGGATATTCGAGAAAGAAAAACTCGTTAATTTGCGGAATCTTGTTTCAATTTTGATAAACTTCCTTTCACTTTCAGCAATTCATGGAAGAATGAATCGATAAAAAACTTATGACTGCGCCAGTTACAAGAAAAGACCTCATGATAGTAAATATGGGTCCTCAGCACCCATCAATGCATGGTGTTCTTCGACTCATCGTTACTCTAGATGGTGAAGATGTTATTGACTGTGAACCAATATTGGGTTATTTACACAGAGGGATGGAGAAAATTGCGGAAAACCGAACAATTATACAATATTTGCCTTATGTAACACGTTGGGATTATTTAGCTACTATGTTCACAGAAGCAATAACTGTAAATGGACCCGAACAGTTAGGAAATATTCAAGTACCTAAAAGGGCTAGCTATATCAGAGTCATTATGTTGGAGTTGAGTCGTATAGCTTCTCATTTGTTATGGCTAGGCCCTTTTATGGCGGATATTGGGGCACAGACCCCCTTCTTCTATATTTTTCGAGAAAGAGAATTAATATATGACCTATTCGAGGCTGCTACTGGTATGCGAATGATGCATAATTTTTTTCGTATTGGAGGAGTAGCTGCTGATCTACCTTATGGCTGGATAGATAAATGTTTGGATTTTTGCGATTACTTTTTAACAAGGGTTACTGAATATCAAAAGCTTATTACACAGAATCCTATATTTTTAGAACGTGTTGAAGGCGTAGGCATTATTGGTGGAGAAGAAGCAATAAATTGGGGTTTATCAGGACCAATGCTACGAGCTTCCGGAATACAATGGGATCTTCGTAAAGTTGATCGTTATGAGTGTTACGACGAATTAGATTGGAAGGTTCAATGGCAAAAAGAGGGGGATTCATTAGCTCGTTATTTAGTACGAATCGGTGAAATGACAGAATCGATAAAAATGATTCAGCAAACTCTGGAAGGAATCCCAGGGGGTCCCTATGAAAATTTAGAAACCCGGCGCTTTGTTAGAGTAAAAGATGTAAAAGATCCCGAATGGAATGATTTTGAATATCGATTTATTAGTAAAAAACCTTCTCCGACTTTTGAATTGTCGAAACAAGAACTTTATGTGAGAGTCGAAGCCCCAAAAGGGGAATTGGGAATTTTTTTGATAGGAGATCAGACTGTTTTTCCTTGGAGATGGAAAATCCGACCGCCGGGTTTTATCAATTTGCAAATTCTTTCTCATTTAGTTAAAAGAATGAAATTGGCTGATATTATGACAATACTAGGTAGCATAGATATCATTATGGGAGAAGTTGATCGTTGAAATGATAACAGAAATAAAAGCTATCAATTCGTTTTCCAGATTGGAATCCTTAAAAGAACTCTACGGAATCATATGGATCCTTGTCTCTATTTTAGCTCTTGTATTAGGAATTATAATCGGCGTACTAGTAATTGTTTGGTTAGAAAGAGAAATTTCTGCAGGGATACAACAACGTATTGGTCCTGAGTATGCCGGCCCCTTGGGAATCCTTCAAGCCCTAGCAGATGGTACAAAACTACTTTTCAAAGAGAATATTCTTACATCTAGAGGAGATGCTCGTTTGTTTAGTATTGGACCATCTATAGCAGTCATATCTATTTTACTCAGTTTTTCAGTAATTCCTTTTAGCTATAACCTTGTTCTAACCGATCTTAGTATTGCTGTTTTTTTATGGATCGCTATTTCAAGTATTGCTCCTCTTGGACTTCTTATGTCAGGATATGGATCAAACAATAAATATTCCTTTTTAGGTGGTTTACGGGCTGCTGCCCAATCAATTAGTTATGAAATACCATTAACTCTATGTGTATTATCAATATCTCTACGTGTGATTCGGTGAGCCGTAAAAAATACCCTAATTTCTTTCTCGGAAGAAAGTTTAATATTTTCATTTTTTGATTCATCATTTGAATTGATAAATTAAACCAGATAGTTATATGAGTGAAAGAAAACGACTTGTAAATTTGCAGTAAAGTAATATTGAATCTCATTTCCTATGTACAAGAATTAAGTAAAAGTAGTTGAGACGGTTTACCCCAAGAATGGTTGATTAGTCATCATGACTTGAAGCGGGTTCAAAAGATCAACCGTATGGAGTTTTTTTTTTTAATATCTATTATCTATTACCATAATGCAAGGTTGAGCAAAAACGGGTGGATGGTTAGGAAGACCAAGATATACAAAGGATTCGTAATGGAGTTTATAGGAGTTATCCAAGAGGATATTTCTGTACAGAAAAGGAATTTGAATTGGGACTTTAAGTTAGTAGAAATGATAAAGAAGTACTCCCCACGATTCCGATCCAGAGTATGTTCCTATCCACTGATTAAATAACTATCAAGAACGAAGTAATCTTTTACTTTGGTTAAAGTCCCCTTTTCTGAGAAAGAAGAATAGGAACGAAATAAAATAGAAAGAATGGAATTGAAAAAAAAAAAAGATTTCTTTTTTTCGTAATCAAAAAAATAGGTTGAAATATCTATGTGATATTTTTACAACAAAGTTTTTTATTCAAGGATTTAGTTATTAATCAACAAAGAAAAATAAAAATTCTTTAAAGGATAAGATAAATTCAGAAGCACTTTTTTATTTATTTTATTAAAATATAGCAGACAGAATTCCATGGGTCTAATTCGGAATCTTAGGTAGGGTGTCTATCCTTCTATCTATCCTATCAAATAATTCAAAAATAGCGAAGGTTCTTTAGATTTATTTGTGACCTCTGAGGAGCCGTATGAGGTGAAAATCTCATGTACGGTTCTGAAATAGCGATGGAGCAGTGATGTTATCATCGACTATAATTATCTAACAGTTTAAGTACAGTTGATATAGTTGAAGCGCAATCAAAGTATGGTTTTTGGGGGTGGAATTTGTGGCGTCAACCTATAGGGTTTATCATTTTTATAATTTCTTCTCTAGCCGAGTGTGAAAGATTACCCTTTGATTTACCAGAAGCAGAAGAAGAGTTAGTAGCAGGCTATCAAACCGAATATTCCGGTATCAAATTTGGTTTATTTTACGTTGCTTCGTATCTGAATTTATTAGTTTCTTCATTATTTGTAACAGTTCTTTACTTGGGGGGTTGGAATTTTTCTATTCCGTATATATTCGTCCCTGGTGATATAAATAAAGCCGGTAAAGTCTTTAGAACAATAATAGGTATCTTTATTACATTAACTAAAACTTATTTATTCTTGTTCATTCCTATTGCAACAAGATGGACTTTACCGAGACTTAGAATGGACCAACTTTTAAATCTTGGATGGAAATTTCTTTTACCTATTTCTCTAGGTAATCTATTATTAACAACTTCGTCCCAACTTCTTTCACTCTAAAGAACTACAATAATATTCACAACTTCTCTCAAACAAGAGAAAGAAAAAAACCTTTTTCTAAATATTCACTATATGTTCCCTATGATAACTGAGTTAAAAAATTATGGTCAACAAACAATACGAGCAGCCCGGTACATCGGTCAAGGTTTCATGATTACTTTGTCCCATGTGAATCGTTTACCAGTAACGATTCAATATCCCTATGAAAAATTGATCACCTCGGAACGTTTCCGAGGCCGAATCCACTTTGAATTTGATAAATGTATTGCTTGCGAAGTATGTGTTCGTGTATGTCCTATAGATCTACCTGTTGTTGATTGGAAATTGGAAACTTATATTCGAAAGAAACGCTTGCTTAATTACAGTATTGATTTTGGGGTCTGTATATTTTGTGGTAATTGTGTTGAGTATTGTCCAACTAATTGTTTATCAATGACTGAAGAATATGAACTTTCTACCTATGATCGTCATGAATTGAATTATAATCAAATTGCATTGGGTCGGTTACCGGTATCCGTAATTGATGATTATACAATTCGAATAATTTCGAATTCTCCTCAAATAAAAAAATAGATCCCTTTTTTGAATCAAAAATTTTTCAATTACTGATACTGAGGTTCAGTTTGAACCTAAAAAAATGAAGTTTTTGTTTGTTCAATACAAACTATTAATTGATTAGTGAGAATCTTAGCTTAATTTGAATTGAAAAAAATTACTATATTTTTATTCCAAATATATAGTTTCAAACTCGAATAGGAAATGAGGGTGATCCAATCACTTTTTCTACATCAATCTACATTTATTTGTTTTACAATTTTAAAGTACCAGAATAACCTCTTTTTTCCTGGTCAGGTCAATAAAATCATGAAAGATTTATATATTTTTTCTATAAAATAAATGGATTTACCTGGGCCAATACATGATTTTATTTTAGTCTCTCTGGGATCGGGTCTTATATTAGGAGGTCTAGGAGTAGTAGTCCTTCCCAATCCAATTTATTCCGCCTTTTCATTGGGATTGGTTCTTGTCTGTATATCTCTATTCTATATTCTATCGAACTCCTATTTTGTAGCTGCCGCGCAACTCCTTATTTACGTAGGAGCTATAAATGTTTTAATCATTTTTGCTGTTATGTTCATGAATGGTTCAGAATATTACAAGGATTTTCATCTTTGGACCGTGGGGGATGGAGTTACTTCGATAGTTTGTACAAGTCTTTTTATTTCACTAATTACTACTATTCTAGATACGTCATGGTACGGGATTATTTGGACTACAAAATCAAATCAGATTGTAGAGCAAGATTTGATAAGTAATAGTCAACAAATTGGAATTCATTTATCAACAGATTTTTTTATTCCATTCGAATTCATTTCAATAATTCTTTTAGTTGGTTTAATAGGTGCAATTGCTGTAGCTCGTCAATAAAAATTATTGAATGAAAACTAGTAATTCAAATCAAACTTTGTTCTTGGTTATCACATTCATAAATTCTTTGATAAAAAAGAAAGACTTTAGGGCAATCTATTACCATATTACCAACGGATTCCTTTACTTTATTCCAGCTTTTCTATATGCAAGTAAATAGAATGAGTTGAATTGTTGTTCATATTGAAATGAATCAAGATTGATAAGGAGTTGGTTAATGATACTCGAACATGTACTTGTTTTGAGTGCCTATTTATTTTCTATCGGTATCTATGGATTGATCACAAGTCGAAATATGGTTAGAGCCCTTATGTGTCTGGAACTTATATTAAATGCGGTTAATATCAATTTTGTAACGTTTTCTTATTTTTTTGATAATCGTCAATTAAAAGGAGACATTTTCTCCATTTTTGTTATAGCTATTGCAGCCGCTGAAGCAGCTATTGGACCGGCTATTGTTTCATCAATTTATCGTAATAGAAAATCAACCTGTATCAACCAATCGAATTTGTTGAATAAATAGTATTAATCATATAAATTCTAATATCTTGATAAATGAATTCGTGTTTACTATGTAAGGTATGATTGTGGGTACAAAAATATAAGAAATCAAAGTATTTTGGTTCTTTTTCCTAACAACTCAGAAGTATAGATTTATCATAAAAATTCTGATGATTTATTGATTCATCTGGTATCTGAATATATGATTCGTTTCTAAACTTACTAGATCGAAAATCTATAACGTTCAAAAATGTATAGATCCAATGTCACATTCAGTAAAGATTTATGATACATGTATAGGATGTACTCAATGTGTCCGGGCTTGTCCTACTGATGTATTAGAAATGATACCTTGGGACGGATGTAAAGCGAAACAAATAGCTTCTGCCCCAAGAACAGAAGACTGTGTTGGTTGTAAGAGATGTGAATCCGCCTGTCCAACGGATTTCTTGAGTGTTCGAGTTTATTTAGGATCTGAAACAACTCGCAGTATGGGTCTAGCTTATTGATCTGTTCCAGAAAACTCTACTTGAATCCATTTGATTTTTTTTACCGACAAAACCCGCGCTCAAATGATTTTGAGCACGGGTTTTGTGGTCCAAGTGTATCTTGTCTTTACCACGAATTACTTTCCTTGGTTAACAATAATTGTTGTTTTCCCAATATTCACGGGTTCCCTTATTTTCTTTCTTCCCCATAGAGGGAATAGGCTAATCCGGTGGTATACTATAAGTATATGTATTTTGGAACTCCTTCTAACAACTTATACATTTTGTTATCATTTTCAACCGGACGATCCATTAATCCAATTAGTTGAGGATTCTAAATGGATCCTTTTTTTTGATTTCCATTGGAGATTGGGAATAGACGGACTTTCTATAGGGCCCATTTTACTGACCGGATTTATCACTACTTTAGCTACTTTAGCGGCTCGGCCAATTACTCGGGATTCTCGATTATTCCATTTCCTGATGTTAGCAATGTACAGCGGTCAAATAGGATTATTTTCTTCTCAGGACCTTTTACTTTTTTTCATCATGTGGGAGTTAGAATTAATTCCTGTTTATTTACTTCTATCTATGTGGGGAGGAAAGAAACGTCTGTACTCAGCTACAAAATTTATTTTGTATACTGCAGGAGGTTCCGTTTTTCTCTTAATAGGAGTTCTAGGTATTGGTTTATATGGCTCTAACGAGCCAATATTAAATTTTGAAACATCAGCTAATCAGTCGTATCCTGTGGTCTTAGAAATAATATTCTATATTGGATTTTTTATTGCTTTTGCTGTCAAATCGCCGATTATACCCCTACATACATGGTTACCGGATACCCACGGAGAAGCGCATTACAGTACTTGTATGCTTCTAGCTGGAATCTTATTAAAAATGGGAGCATATGGGTTGGTTCGTATCAATATGGAACTATTACCTCACGCCCATTCTATATTTGCCCCTTGGTTGGTAATAGTAGGTACCTTGCAAATCATCTATGCAGCTTTAACATCTCTTGGCCAACGGAATTTAAAAAAAAGAATAGCCTATTCCTCTGTATCCCATATGGGTTTCATAATTATAGGAATAGGTTCTATAACAGATACAGGACTGAATGGAGCCCTTTTACAAATAATCTCTCATGGATTTATTGGTGCTGCGCTTTTTTTCTTGGCAGGAACAACCTATGATAGAATTCGTCTTGTTTATCTTGACGAAATGGGGGGAATAGCTATCCCGCTGCCAAAAATATTCACAGTGTTCAGTAGTTTTTCCATGGCTTCCCTTGCATTACCCGGTATGAGTGGTTTTGTTGCCGAGTTGATAACATTTATTGGAATAATTACCAGCCAAAAATATCTTTTAATCCCCAAAATACTAATTACTTTTGTAATGGCAATTGGAATGATATTAACTCCTATTTATTTATTATCTATGTCACGCCAGATGTTCTATGGATATAAGGTATTTAATGTCCCAAACTCTTATTTTTTTGATTCTGGGCCGCGAGAATTATTCCTTTCGATCTGTATCTTTTTACCCGTAATAGGTATTGGTATGTACCCCGATCTTGTTCTTTCATTATCGATTGATAAGGTTGAAGTTATCCTATCTAATTCTAATTCCTTTTATAAATAGTTTTATTTTGATTCATTTTTTATTTAAGTAAAAAAAATTGAAATACCATATGGTTGAAAACCGTGTGAATCAAATATTGTATTGATTCACACGGTTCTCGTCGAAAGTTTTTTTGTCTGTAATTCGTAAGAACCCTTCTTGAATTCAATTAGATGTTAATGCAAATGAACCGTAACTGTGTAGCCCTATTCCTAACAGATTGACCCCAAAATAGCATATCCAAATTAGAAGAAAGCCTATTGACGCCACAATTGCGGAATTTGCACCCTGCAATTTTATATTTGTCCGAGTATGCAAATAAATCGCAAATATGATCCAAGTAATAAATGCCCAAGTTTCCTTCGGATCCCAATTCCAATATGATCCCCATGCTTCGTTAGCCCATACAGCTCCCGAAAGAATCCCCACAGTTAAAAAGATAAATCCTAGACTAATAACCCGATAACTCCAATAATCCAATTGTTGAATTAATTGAGACCTGTAATAATTCTTAGCAGAAATAAAAGAAGTATTTTTTAAAACTAAAACATTACTTTCTTCATTCATGTATTTGGTCTTACTGAAGAAAAACGGCGGATTTAATAAATGATTAAAAAAAATCTTTCTTCTTTTTCGAAATGTAATAACCAAAAGTGCTACTGATAATAGTGATCCACATAAAAGGGCTGAGTAGCCCAATATCATCATACTTACGTGCATTATTAACCATTCAGATTGAAGAGCAGGTACTAATATTTTAGATTGATGTATTTCAGTTAAAAGACCTGAAGTAGCAAAACCTTGGGTAAAAATAGCACTAGGGCCTGTTATTGTGCTTAACAAATTTTTATTTTTTTTTAAATACGGAACAATATGAATAAGGGAGAAACTCCAGGAAAGGAAAATTAACGATTCATATAAATCACTTAGTGGAAAATGCCCCGAATAAATCCAACGAGTAATTAATAATCCTGTTATACAGAAAAAAGAAATAACCATGCCCTTTTCTGACGAATCATATAGTTTTACTGTTTCATCAATTAAAAAGGTTATCAACTTAATTGTAATTACAATTACAATTATCGAAAAAGAAATATGAGTTAATATATGCTCTAAGGTTGAAAATATCATAAAAAATCTTAAAAAAGGAAAAGTACCTTAATTTTAATTACAAAATGGAAATCGGGAATTGAATTCATTATAGGATCTATTTCTCTTTTTTAGAAGAAGGTATGCCGCTACTCGGACTCGAACCGAGATGCTCTAGCACTGCTTCCTAAGAGCAGCGTGTCTACCAATTTCACCATAGCGGCTTGTCTTCAACTCATAATAGCCTATGAATAAGCAATCGTCGAGATTGAAAGAAGTCAATTTAGTGCAATATTATTTTTTAAGTAAAATTAATGAACAAAAAATTGTTTAAATAGTAATTTGAAGGTTCATTGTTTAAGTTTTAGATTTTAGTTAACTTCACTTAGGACTTTCATGAATTTTTTGTTTTCCTGACAACGGAATTCGTGTAACTCAACAGTTCTGCTCTTATCAAGGGTTATAAAACTGAAAAAAACTTTTTTTTATTGGAATTATGAGAAACCAAATTAAGTTGATGGGGAAATAAGACTCCCCACCTTGTCCACCTTGTAAATTAGAAAATAGACTAAAATAAAAAGAGAGGGAAACTTTGTATCTTTTTTTATTCTTTTGTTTTGTCAATATCTTATTCTTTTTAAGAATTAAATAAACAGAAGAATTGTTATTCTACAAGGTGAAGCGAGTTCAATTTCATATGGATAAGTTATAGGTAATAGAAATCATTAATTTGAAGTTTTGATTCAAAAAAACGAATCAATTTTTTCAATTAAGTGGATTTAGATTCTTTTTTATTATTTAGTTGTTTGCCGCACAACAAAACTTTTTGACTTTCCTGTAGAAAGAGACTTTCCTAACGAAAAAGCTTTTAACGATGTCCAATACCCCCTCCTTTTCCAAATATTTTTACGAATACGCTTTTTTGATATAGAAGTACGTTTTTTTGGAACTGCCATTTTAAAATGAAGAAATTACTTATTAGTTTAGCTGGATGTGAAAGACATCTAG